TTTTTCGAGAAATCGAAGAAGCCATCCAGGGGTTTTGTCAGGCCTGTTCATATGATTCCCAAATTAAGTAATTGTCTTACAAATTAAGTAATTCTCTTATACGGATCCAAATTTGGGTCGCCCTTGTTTAACTAGGACCCTAATTAGGGTCCTAATTTCTACACGAATCAAGATCTAGAAAAGGGAGTTTTCCAATCACCGACTCAAATCCATTGTTAAATCCTACTCAGCAAAATAGGGAGGTACTTATGTCTGAACGGGCCAATCTGGTCTTTCACAATAAAGTGATAGACGGAACTGCTATGAAACGGCTTATTAGTAGATTAATAGATCACTTCGGAATGGCATATACATCACATATCTTGGATCAAGTAAAGACTCTGGGTTTCCAACAAGCTACTGCTATATCCATTTCATTAGGAATTGATGATCTTTTAACACTACCCTCTAAGAGATGGCTAGTTCAAGATGCTGAACAACAAAGTTTCATTTTGGGAAAACATCATAATTATGGAAATGTACACGCGGTAGAAAAATTACGCCAATCGATTGAAATATGGTATTCTACAAGTGAATATTTGCGACAAGAAATGACTCCCAATTTTAGGATGACCGACCCATTTAATCCAGTCCATATAATGTCTTTTTCGGGAGCTCGAGGAAATTCATCGCAGGTACATCAATTAGTAGGTATGAGAGGATTAATGTCGGATCCCCAAGGACAAATGATTGAGTTACCGATTCAAAGCAATTTCCGCGAAGGGCTCTCTTTAACAGAATATATTATTTCTTGCTATGGAGCTCGTAAAGGAGTTGTGGATACTGCTGTACGAACAGCAGATGCTGGATATCTCACTCGCAGACTTGTTGAAGTAGTTCAACACATTGTTGTACGTCGAACAGATTGTGGCACCATAAGGGGTATTTCTGTGAGTCCTCGAACTGGAACTGGGATGATGCAGGAAAGGCTTTTTCTCCAAAACGTAATTGGTCGTGTATTAGCAGATGATATATATATAGGTTTGCGGTGCATTGCCACTCGAAATCAAGATATTGGGGTTGGACTTGTGAATCGAGTCATAACCTTTCGAGCACAATCAATATCTATTAGAACTCCTTTTACTTGTAGAAGTACATCTTGGATTTGTCGATTATGTTATGGCCGAAGTCCGACTCATGGCGACCTGGTCGAATTGGGGGAAGCTGTAGGTATTATTGCAGGTCAATCTATTGGGGAACCAGGCACTCAATTAACATTAAGAACTTTTCATACGGGGGGAGTATTCACTGGAGGTACTGCCGAACATGTGCGAGCCCCTTCGAATGGAAAAATCACATTCAATGAGGATTTAGTTCATCCGACACGTACACGTCATGGACATCCTGCTTTTCTATGTTCGATAGACGTGTATGTAACTATTGAGAGTGAAGGTATTATACACAATGTGAGTATTCCGTCCAAAAGTTTTCTTTTAGTTCAAAACGATCAATATGTAGAATCAGAGCAAGTGATTGCTGAGATTCGCGCGGGAACAGCCACTTTGAGTTTGAAAGAGAAGGTTCGAAAACATATTTATTCTGATTCAGAAGGCGAAATGCACTGGAATACCGATGTGTATCATGCACCTGAATTGAAATATGGTAATGTTCATCGCTTACCAAAAACAAGTCATTTATGGATATTATTAGGGGAGCCCTGGAAATCCAGTCTAGGGTGCCTTTCGATCCACAAGGATCAAGATCAAATGAACGCCCATTCTCGTTCTGGCAAGCGAAGATCTATTTCTAACCCCTCAGGAACTAATAATCAAGTGAGACCGAAATTTTTGAGTTCGGAGGTTTCTGGGAAAAGAGGCGAGGGGATTCCCGATTATTCAGAATTTAATCAAATCAAATGTACGGGTTCTTATAATCTCAGATCTATGGCCATTCTCGACGAGAATTCTGATTTATTGGCAAAGAGGCGAAGAAATAGGTTTATCATCCCACTTCAATCGATTCAAGAACTCGAGAACGACCTAAGGCCCTCTTCAGGTATCTCAATTGAAATACCTATAAATGGGATTTTCCGGAAAAATAGTATTCTTGCCTATTTCGATGATCCTCGATATAGAATAAAGAACTCGGGAATTGTGGAATATGGGACTATAGAAATGGAGTCAATCTTCAAAAAAGAAGATTTCATTGAGTATCAAGGAGTCACGGAATTGAGTACAAAACACCAAATAGGAGATCGATTTTTTTTTCTTCCCGAGGAAGTCCATATCTTACCCGAATCTTCTTCTCTAATGGTACGCCACAATAGTATTATTGGAGTAGATACACAAATCACTTTAAAGACAAGAAGCCGAGTAGGCGGGTTGGTCCAAGTGGAGAGAAAAAAAAAAAGAATTGAACTTAGAATTTTTTCGGGAGATATCCATTTTCCTGGAAAGACCGATAAGATATCCCCACATAGTAGCGTCTTTCTACCACCAAGAACAGGAAAAACAAATTCCAA